AGCGATCCTATTGTTTTCCTCTGGTTCGGGTGGAGACCAAAGATCTTGAGCGACCGCTCCGGCAGAACAATTCAAAAGATAAAGAAGTATCGTTAATTTCTTCGTGCTCATTCCAAGTTCGACGTACGAGCTGTACAAATAAAAATCCCCTTCGTTACAGAATGTCTTCTGCAAATAGATAGATATCGGATCTATGGGGCAATTATTTAGAAGTAAATTTTGTGCGACAGCCCTTCCTATCTGATAGAAAAGGAGCCGAGAATTCTGAACCGGTATTACATGGGCTCGCAAATCCCAAGTTTGTCTATGACGAGCGAATCTAATTGTATTTTCGTCTATAATTGATTTCCCATGTGAAATACTAATCGATAGGGCCTCATTGGTAAGTGCTATAAGATCTTGTGCATTGGAACCCATGGTTATGGCCGCGAATCCATTAGCCTGGAACGCTTTTTTTTCCAAGCGAAATCCCCTAGTATATGAAAGAGTGAAAAAGTGCTTTCGTTGTTGTGGAATAAGAGGCCTTCGTACCTTAATGCACGTATCTAATCTATGCGGAGCTATTAGAGAGGGATCCACGAATTGGGGAAAATGGGTCGAAGCAATAACAAGACTATTTCCAGTGGAAGATCTTTCACAATCCCAGGAGAGAAGGTTCACTAATAGCTCGAGGGAGAAGGAACCCGAATCCCTAAAATGCAGCTCATGAATGTTTGGAATCCATATTATGCAAGGAGAGATTGCTTTTGTTAATTCGATTTGAAGGCTGATATAAAATTGGGCTACGCGCCACACCGTGTCCATCTCCTCAGTTAGCGCATCCATCCTAGTTAGCTGTTCCAGCTCCATATTAATCTTATCGTCATGAGCATCTCTCTCCTCAAAACTATAGATACTAGGATCAAAATCAATATCCATATCGTCAAAAACATGAATATCTTGATTAATAGCCTCAATAGGGTCACGAGCATCAATAAAAATCTCGATCTCATCATCACTGGCATCACTGTCATCATCATCAGCAAAACGAAAAACTGTATCCCGGAACTTGTCCAGAAATATCGTAATGAAAGGAAGATAGGAGTTTTTCGTTAGGTATTTGACCAAATAGGATTGTCCAATTCCTATAGAACCTATCACTAAAATACCCCGAGAGGGGGTTACAGCTAAGCGGAGCGAAAAGGGTTGTAGATCAGATGGGACATGAACACTATTAGCCCCAGACGGGGTTTGTGCATAAGTGATTGTCTGATAATGAGCAAGGAAGAGCCGTCTTTCTGCTAAAGAGGATGTATCGAACTCATAATTTAGTAGATCCTTGTTATGAAGGTCAATTAAGTTTCCTAAGTAAATTTCTCCCGGTTGTTCCATCAGTGGAGAATCAAAGTCATTCTTTGAGAAATGATCACTCTGAGTCAGACTCCATAAAATTCGATCAATCCTTTTTTCTGGCGTTAAGGTGGAGAACTGAATCAAGACTTCTCTTTCTTCATCCTCAACCCAATCACTGTTTGCGGCCCAGTCTTCTATCGTTTCATCAATCCAATACCCGCTCCTTTTTCTTAGCACTGAATAGATCTCTTTACTTGTATGACTTAGATATCTCGTATTTATCAAAAAAGCGAGTGGATCGAAGGGCATACTTATGAGATCGATGATCTCGACGAGCTTTTTCTTCCAATTTTTCTTCTTATTAAAGCGTATTCCATCAGCATTACGCAAGAACAGCTTTTGCAGAGCACCTAGAAAGAGATTAGTTAACCTGAACAACCCGAAAGAATTCGATTCAGATAGAGGATACCTATCCAGAAGTTTTCCCACCTCAATCTCAAGCATAGATGATTCCATTATCAAAGATTTGACCGTTTTGAACTCTGTCTGTAACTCACTAGCGATCGAGAAAACAACGTAAAGATGTACCACAACGAGACTTCCAGCCACAAGAAGAAGGAAAAAGATTGCAGAGAGGAACTCCCGAAGATTTTCCGATCTCAGCTGTGTCGATCTCAATGGTAGCTTCTTTTTTGGAGGAATCAGGCCATAGGACAGAACAAACTTATGAAAACACTTCCTCTGAATCGTACTTATCTTCCTCTGAATCTTACTTATCTTCCTCTGAATCTTCCTTATCAGAGTATATTGCCTCTTCCATTTTGTAAGACAAAATTGAATCTGTTTAATTCGCCCTTTTGTAACTGCTACCTCACTAATATCACTAATAATATCAATCAAAATGGATACACTATCCATAAAAATGGATACAAACTTGTTTTTGCTCTTTAGTCTCCACAATAGGTCTGAACAAATTTGTAAAAATAGAGGCTTTAGATATCTGTACCCTTGGGAAGTAAAGGCCCATGGCAGATATGTTTGGAAGAGATTCCATTTTGAGCGAGTTGAAAAAGCACTATCTCGTTGAAAGGTTCTATCCATCCGCTTTTGCTGAGCGCATTTTTTCTTTAGCCAAAGACTCTCTTTGTTCCCCCTTTTGGGTGGGAAA